GTGGTTCTAGTATGAATCTGAGGTTTCAATTGATTCATAGGGTCTCAACAAGATAATTCTTATCAAATAATATCAAATAAAGTTAAAAAAAAAAAAAGATAGGGAAGAGAAGATTCAAGAGGCCTGTTATAATTAACATAAAAGAAAGATGGAGGAGCCAACTTGAGATTGTATTTCTTGGCATTATCATCACAAAGAAGAGATTCCGGATTTTTCTTATTCTTACTTCGTATCTTTGGGTCAAATAGAGTGACGTGGCTAAGACCCAAGAAGTTTTGAACTATCTATTCCATATCCATTGAAACCAGTATTTGTGTGTTTCGGCTTGAGCCGTACGAGATGAAATTCTCATATGTGGCTCTCAGAGGGGGAGTCCTTCTTGGGTTACCTATCTCAATAAAGTATATGATTGGTTCGAAGAACGTCTCGAGATTCAAGCGATTGCAGATGATATAACTAGTAAATATGTTCCTCCTCATGTCAACATATTTTATTGTCTAGGCGGGATTACGCTTACTTGTTTTTTAGTACAAGTGGCTACGGGTTTTGCTATGACTTTTTACTATCGTCCAACTGTTACAGAGGCTTTTTCCTCTGTTCAATACATAATGACTGAGGCCAATTTTGGTTGGTTAATTCGATCAGTTCATCGATGGTCAGCAAGTATGATGGTTCTAATGATGATCTTGCACGTATTTCGTGTGTATCTTACGGGTGGGTTTAAAAAACCCCGCGAATTAACTTGGGTTACGGGGGTGGTTCTGGCTGTATTGACCGCATCTTTTGGCGTAACTGGTTATTCCTTACCTCGGGACCAAATTGGCTATTGGGCAGTAAAAATCGTAACAGGCGTGCCTGAAGCTATTCCTATAATAGGATCGTCCCTGGTAGAATTATTACGTGGAAGCGCTAGTGTGGGCCAATCCACTTTGACTCGTTTTTATAGTTTACATACTTTTGTATTACCTCTTCTTACTGCCGTATTTATGTTAATGCACTTCCCAATGATACGTAAGCAAGGCATTTCAGGTCCTTTATAGAAAAGGCAGATCATATATATTTGTAATTTATCATATAGGGGAGGAACAAAAATATTTAATTGCTACAAAACAAATATGGATTATTGAAAAATTAAGGCATGTTATTTGGATACTTCTCTTCAACTCTGAAGTATTGTATTGTTACGAATAGTTGAAGTATATTTTACTAAAAGAGGATGGATTATGGGAGTGTGTGACTTGAACTATTGATTGTTCCATGCGGATATATGATTTTTTCCGCCACGTTGGAATTCACAACCCAATGTGTCTCTGCATCCAACCATCAGGTCAATCCCCTTATGTAGCATAGGATAGGCCGGTTAGCTTGAGGAGAATCTTTTCTATGATTATACCCTAATCATGTTATGCATGAACAGGCTCCGTAAGATCCCTAGAATAAGTGATGTGGCATGATCCAATGTTCTATCTATTCCACTTTGTTTGATGTTTGATTTTTTTTATTATATAATTATATATTATAATAATTATTATAATAATTCTAAAATTATAATTTATTAATTTATTAGTAATTAGATATTAGATTAGATAGATAGTATTTATTTGATTAATTTGATTTGATAGTAATCTAATTATAGTATGTAGATGCATTCATTTCCTTTGCATCGACCCTGATCTATAATACTATCGGAGTGAAATAAGGGATCTAAAGAAGAACAGAGATTAGACTTTATTAATAATAAGTAAAAACTTTGTATTGTTGTATGTAAGAAAATCGAGATTTTGTGGGGATAAATAGCAAACAAAAGACATGAGATAATCCAAAAAGCACTTGATCATTATCGTTGTAAGCCTGCTTGGATATGGAGCATTTCTTTGCCAGAACTGAATTCTTTGCAATGAGCAATGAATCGTTGCAACCCGGGGAAATGGAATTTTATAAATCTTTTCTTACATTTACATAGAGTCATTCTACATTGTATATGTAGATATGTATGATATGAAATATAGATTCTCTATGTACCCATTTATGTTCTATGGATCTATTTCTGTCATTCTTTTGATTCTTGTGCTCGAGCCGGATGATAAAAAATTATCATGTCCGGTTCTTTTGGGGGATGGATCCTTAAGAATTCACCTATCCAAATAACAAAGAAACCTGATTTGAACGATCCTGTATTAAGAGCTAAATTGGCTAAGGGTATGGGGCATAATTATTATGGAGAACCTGCATGGCCCAATGATCTTTTATATATTTTTCCAGTAGTAATTCTAGGCACTATTGCATGTAATGTAGGCTTAGCAGTTCTAGAGCCGTCAATGATTGGTGAACCGGCAGATCCATTTGCAACTCCGTTGGAAATATTACCCGAATGGTACTTCTTTCCCGTATTTCAAATACTTCGTACAGTACCAAATAAGTTATTGGGTGTTCTTTTAATGGTTTCAGTACCAATAGGATTATTGACAGTACCCTTTTTGGAGAATGTCAATAAATTCCAAAATCCATTTCGTCGTCCAGTAGCTACAACAGTCTTTTTGATCGGTACTGCAGTAGCTCTTTGGTTAGGTATTGGAGCAACATTGCCTATTGAGAAATCCCTAACTTTAGGTCTTTTTAAAATTGATTAAACCGTGAAATGCCAGGACATAGGTATCTAAGGAAGATCCCGTTCTGGATCTTCCCTAGATACATCAATCAATTTTATAATCTTAAGTAGGTTTATGATCTATATCCGCAAATATATGGATCGTGCCGTAGATTCAAAACTCATTTTATTCTTTTTTCTTTATAAAAACTAAAAAATTTTAGAATTCCAACGGATTTAAAATTAACACTTTTTCTTAGGTAAATTGATTGAAAAATGCTTCTGTAGAGTGCCCAATATCTGTTTTACATCTTCTATGCGAAAATATTCCATTTTCATAAGATCCTCTTGACTATGACTCAAAAGGTCCAATAATGTATGTATATTGGACCTTTTGAGATAATTATAGGCCCTGGAAGGCAATTCTGATTGGTCAATAAAAATACATGTTAATGGAATTCGTTTTTTGTTTTTCTTTAAATCAGTGAATTTGTCTTGAAAGGAAAAAGGGGGTAGATTCGATCTGTTTTCATTTTCCTCGAAATTCATGTCCTTTTTTTCTGCATGTAGAAAGGGAATCAATAAATCAATCAAATTACGAGAAGCTTCATAAAGTGCTTCTTTAGGAGTTAAACTTCCATTCGTCCATACTTCTAGAAAGAGTATTTCTTGTTTTTCATTCCCATTCCCGTAAGAATGAATACTATGATTCGCATTTAGAACAGGCATGGATACAGTATCTATAGGATAACTTCCATCGTGAGATTCGTTTGTAGATTTCATATGATATCCGCGATCTCTCTTGATTTGTAATTCAATACACAAATCAATTGGTTCTGTCAGGTTAGCTATATGCTGTGTCGTGTCAACTATTTCTACAGAAGGTGGTGAGATGATATCTTGAGCGGTTATGTATTTTGGACCTCTGACGCAAATGGATGCGTCCCTAACTCCATATAGATTACTTTTCAATACAATTTCTTTCAAATTTATTAAAATATCATGTACTGATTCTTCAATACCTACTATCGTAGAATATTCGTGCAGCACATTCTCAGATGTTGCACGTGTGATAAATGTTCCTTCTATTTCGCCAAGTAAAGCCCTTCGCATGGCAATACCTACGGTATCGGCTTGACCTTTCATAAGCGGGGACAGAACGAAACGACCATAATAAAGGCGCTTGCTGTCTACTCTTGATTCAACACATTTCCACTGTAGTGTTCGAGTGGATCCTGCTACTTCTTCTAGAACCATACTATTATTTTTATTTTCTTTATGATTATTGGATCGGATCATTGACTCATTTATTTTTCTTGGAATCTCTTGAATTCTTATTTCTACACACGTCTTTTTTTAGGGGGGCGACATCCATTATGTGGCATGGGTGTTACATCACGTACGAAACTTAATAGTATTCCGCTTCTACGAATGGCTCGTAATGCCGCATCTCTTCCGAGACCTGGACCCTTTATCATAACTTCTGCTCGTTGCATACCCTGATCCACTACTGTACGAATAGCGTTGAGTGCTGCTGCTTGAGCAGCATAAGGTGTTCCTTTTCTTGTGCTTCTGAATCCAGAAGTCCCCGCGGAAGCCCAAGAAACTACCCGACCTCGTACGTCTGTAACAGTTACAATAGTATTGTTGAAACTCGCTTGAACATGAATAACTCCTTTCGGTATTCGACGTTCATTCTTATGTGAACCAATACGTGCATTCTTACGTAAACCAATTTTTGCTATAGGTTTTGTCATATTTTATTATCTCATATTCATAAGAATAAAAAAAAAAAATAAGGAAGAATCAGAGATATACAGAAAGATACGCGGAATATCCATTTTATATGAAAACTGATTCTTTTTTCTTTCTTTTTACATGTACATGGGTTTTTTTCTTTTATAAAGTTCTTTATTTAGAACTTGAGAAGAATTATCCCTGTCTCTGTTTATGTCTCGGATTGGAACAAATTACTATAATTCGCCCGCGCCTACGGATCAGTCGACATTTTTCACAAATTTTACGAACAGAAGCCCTTATTTTCATATTTTTTATTCCTTACCTTCATTCTGAATCTATTTTTTTGGAAACAAAAATTAGTTTTTTTTTTTTTCGAATTATACCCCTACGAGAGGGATGTTTAAAAGAATGATCTAATCGTTCGAATCTTTTTTTCGAAGTCTATAAATTATGCGTCCCCTGGTTGAATCATAACGACTCATTTCTATTTTTACTCTATCTCCGGGTAGTATACGTATAAAACTGCGTCGGATTCTCCCTGAAATATAACCTAGAATTAGATCTTGATTATCTAATCGAACTCGAAACATACCGTTGGAAAGTGACTCAGTAATTAAACCCTCATGAATCAATTTTTGTTCTTTCATTTCAGATAACCCCCTTTAAGTATCAACTACTAGAGGAAGAGTTCTATAATTCTATAATTCACTTCTCCTCTCTATTTTACAAATAGATAAATAGTAAATTCGAGAGAGTATTAAGTTACCGCAGGAGAATCACCATATATAACACAAAATTTCTCCTCCAATTTTTGCTAGTCGAGCTTCTCGATCTGTCATTATACCTCGAGCAGTAGAAAGAATTATAATCCCCATTCCGCCTAAAATCTTAGGAATTTGTTGATAGTTGGAATAAATTCGTAGACCGGGTCGGCTGATACGCTTTAAAATAATTTTATTCCCTTTCCTAGTCTTTCTATGTCGTAAGGTTAAAACCAAGAATTTTTTTTTACTTTCTTGATGTTTTCGAACGTTTTCAATAAAACCTTCTCGTAAAAGTATTTTAACAATATTTTTAGTGATATTAGTAGATGCTATTTGAACCCTTCCCTTTTTATCCATGTCAGCATTTCTTATAGAAGTTATTATATCGGCAATAATGTCCCTACCCATGACGAATTATAGTTATTGGTGCCTCCTCATTTTTGATATAATCAACATGCTTTTTTTGTTTTAGTTTAATTTTTTTCTTTTTTATTTAATTTTTTTTATTATTCAATTTATTATTAAATTCTAATTTCTTTTAATTAAAAGTATATGCATGAGACACGATCTATTAATTGGATCTATTTCAGATATTCAAATTAATAGAAAATATAATTTAAATTCTAGAATTATATATTCTATTCTATATCTATACTATGATATAAATATGATATAACTAGAAATAAAAATAGGAATGAATATACTATAAAATAGTATAATTTAATATATCAAAATATAAAAATATCAAAATATAAATAGTCGAATAATAATTAATATAATATAATAATTAATATAATAATAATTAATTAATTTAATTAATTAATATAATTATATATATATAATTAATATAAATATAATAATTATAATAATATATAATATAGAGAATAGAAATATAAAATAAAGTATGTCCTATTTTAACCTACTAGTCTGATTTAGAAGACTATAAGACTTCGGGTGCTAATGAAACTATTTTAGTAAAATTCAACTGTCTCAATTCCCGAGCAATCGCACCAAAAATTCTAGTTCCTTTTGGATTTCCTTCTTTATCAATGATAACCGCTGCATTGTCATCATATCGTATTATCATGCCATTGTCACGTTTGAGTTCTTTACACGTGCGTACAATCACAGCTCTAATTACTTCTGATCTTTCTAGAGGCATGTTGGGCACTGCTTCTTTGATTACAGCAACAATAACATCGCCAATATGAGCATATCGTTGATTACCAGTTCCTATGATTCGAATACACATCAACTCTCGAGCTCCGCTGTTATCCGCTACATTTAAAAGGGTCTGAGATTGAATCATATCATTTTTGTTTTTTTTTTTTTTTATCTCTTATTTCAATGCAAGGGACAAGGGAAAAAATAAATATTGTCTGTCCAGAGATAAAGAAATCCGCGTTTGTTTTTTCATTCTCAATACACCTTTACTTACTTTTGTTTACCTATCCTGATCCTGAAATAACAAATTGAGTTCGTATAGGCATTTTGCATGCAGCTATTTTCATAGCTGCTTTGGCTACAGTTTCTGATACTCCACTTATTTCATAAAGTATTCGGCCCGGTTTAACAACGGATACCCAATATTCGGGGGATCCCTTCCCCGAACCCATACGTGTTTCCATAGGTCTTACTGTAACAGGTTTGTCGGGAAAGATACGTACCCATACCTTTACACCACGACGTGCATATCGTGTCATTGATCTTCGCCCTGCTTCTATTTGTCTAGCTGTGATCCAAGCAGGTTCAAGTGCCTGAAGAGCATATCTTCCGAAACAAATATGATTGCCTCGGAAAGATATTCCCTTCATTCTACCTCTATGTTGTTTACGAAATCTGGTTCTTTTTGGGTCATAGTTGATGGTTGTTTCTGAATTCCATCTCTACTGCAGAACCGGACATGAGAGTTTCTTCTCATCCAGCTCCTCGCGAATCACTAGACGTGTTTGTTTATGGATAATGCTTATTTCTTTTACTTTTCAAAAATTTTCTAAAGTATTTAACTTTACCTCATATTGAATCATCCAAAAAGTCATACAATAAATGAAAAATAAATGAAATATAAATTTAAATAAAAAAAATAAATATAAAAAAAAAAAATATAAAACAAAAGGTTACGCGGGCGAATATTGACTCTTTTCTCTTTTATTTGTAGGGTCATTTTATGACTAGTCAGAAGAAATCTATGTTATTCTTGGTTCATTCCGCCATCCTACCCAATGAATCATTAGGATTGATTCTTTTTCAATCAAATCCTATGTAGTCACAGGTTCCATCGTTCCCATAGCTTCTCCATTAATGCTTAGGCCTGAACTCTGCAATGGAGCTCCCAACAAAATCAGTTATTTGTTTCTGAGTCAATCTCCTCAGTTTTCTTAACCCGAAGCTCGATTCAATTATTCATCTATGTTTCTATTATTTATATCCTTATTCTATCTTATTATTTATTTATCTATCTTATTAGATAGATAATCTCTATATTGATTAGATTATTATTATTTAGTAATTATTTATATTTAGATTCTTTATTATTATGATCATATATTCATTCTATTTTTTATTATTTATTATATTATATATTATATTTATGTTATATTTATGTTATATTTATATGTATAATGTATAATATTTTATTATATTAATATTAAATATTATATTATATTTGATATTATAGATATTATAATTATAATTTATATTTTTATTATTTTATTTATATTTTTTATATTTATTAATATTAATTTTATTAATATTTAAAATAAAAAATATTTTTTTAATTATGAAATATAAAATAATATAAAATATAAAAAATATGAATGTTGTATATTGATTTTGTATATTTATTATATTTATTGTATATTGATGTTGATGCTTTATCACACTGCTTTTTTTTATGGAGTGATTTTTCATAAACCATACATATTGGAATCATATATCATTGAGATCTTTATTCTCTCTTTCTATCATCCTTTCATTTTTCTACATCCCTTTTTTTTTCATAATTTATAAATTTATAATTAGATTTATTTTTTATGAAAAAAATTTCAGTTGCTATAACTATATGATCGATTCAGTCATATAGTGACTGTTTCTTGGGATCTCGACAATACGAAGCAATAAGTTGGTTATTAGTTTTGAGTTTTTTTAGTTTTGATCGTTACTAAGTTTATAGTGGGGTCATCTTTTTTTTGTAATCTCAACTCTTTTTTTTGTAATCTCAACTCTAAATAAAAAACTAAAACTAACGAGTCACACACTAAGCATAGCAATTATACGAAACCTAAATTAAAGAGTAAATCGAATTTTTATTCAACCTTATAGAATTAGAATTGTTTGTTTTTCTATTGCTCAGCAGAATGGCGAGATAAGTAAAGGTCCATTATTCTTATTCTTGGTTTACAAATACCCAAATTTTTATGCCTAAGACTCCATAGATAGTTCTAATTGTATGGGAACAGTGATCAATTTTAGCCCGAATTGTTTGTAAAGGAACCCTACCTTCTCTGATCCATTCGACACGTGCAATCTCTTTTCCGTCGATACGCCCTGCGATTTGTACTTGAATTCCTTTTGTATCCGTTTGTTCAGTTAATTCAATAGCTTTCTTCATTGCCTTTCGAAATGAAACTCTATTTTTTAATTGTAAAGCTATATATTCTGCAAGAATATTAGGTTGTCCATAAGGCTTTTCAATTCTTGTGATAGCAATGTTGAGTCTCCGATTTACAGAACGAAACTCTTTTTGTACATTCATCTGTAATTCTTCGACTCCCCCTGTTCGTCCTTCTAATAATAAATTGGGAAATCCAATATAGATTATGACCTGAATAAAATCTATTCTTTTTTGAATCCCTATATGGGCAATTCCTTCAAAACCTGAGGATATTCTCTTATTTTTTTGTACATAGTTCTTAATACAATTCCGTATTTTTTCATCTTCTTGTAGGTCCATGGAAAAATTTTTTGGTTGTGCGAACCAAAAAGAATGATGACTTTGAGTTGTTCCAAGTCTGAAACCTAGTGGATTTATTTTTTGTCCCATATTTTTCTACCCTTTGTTCCATTCATATTTTTTTATAAATTTATAAATATAAAATAGGAATCTAAATTCTGTTTCTTTAGATGAATCTAAAATTTCTATTTTTCTTTTAAAACAATCTTTATATGACAAGTGGTTTTTTTTATTAGACAACTACGTCCTCGAGCCCGAGTTCTTAACTTTTTAACAATAGCGCCTCTGTTGACTTCAGCTTTACTAATAAATAAATCAGCTTCATTTAAACCTATATTATGACTAGCATTTGCTGCTGCAGAATAAACTAATTGTAAAATTGGATAAGATGCTCTATAAGGCATTAGTTCTAATATCATGAGTGTTTCCTCATAAGAACGCCCGCGAATCTGATCAATTACTCTTCGTGCTTTGAAAACAGACATACATACATATATATGTTGAGCTAACACTTTTGCTTCTCTATCAGAATTTTCGTTCTTTATCATAAAAGAAAGTTATCCCCCGCCAATGAATGATAAGTGCCTAGGTGAAGTATAGTATAAGATAAGTCAGAAAAGTAAGAATAAGTAATAAAAGTCTAAGTCTTAGTATACTATAAAAAGAAAATAAAATACTATACTCTTACTATAAGATAAAGACTCTTAAGTCTAAATACTAATTATAAATACTATTAAGATAAGTTATAAATACTATTTATAAATACTATTAAGATAAGACTTTTAACATGAATACTTAGTAGAACGACTAACGACGAGATTTATTATCGTTTCTTGCATGTCTCACGAAAGTTAGAGTAGGTGCGAATTCTCCCAATTTGTGACCGACCATACGATCTGTTATATAAATAGGTAAATGTTCCTTTCCATTATGAATAGCGATTGTATGGCCAATCAT